TTTCCCTCTGTCTTTGCCAATCCTGCATTCGTGAAAACAATGGCAAGGAACGTTTTACCCTCTACTAGAAGCAAAAGCAAACCTTTAGAAATATATTAGAAAGATATGGATCTCCCCGGATAGGATTTGAACCTACGACCAATCGGTTAACAGCCGACCGCTCTACCGCTGAGCTACCGAGGAAAAATGTGGAGAGTTTAATCCTATAAAGATTCAAAGACTCTTATTATTCGAGGCCGCCCTATGACCAGGGCGTTATTTGTTCAAATACACAAAACTTTCTTCGAAGATTTATGTACCTTGCGTACATCTTAAACTCTAATATTTATTATAGGAGAAAAAGGTAATGGTAGCAACCCCATTACCTCCCCGCAGAGAGCCTCCAGGACAGGGAGACAAGGGGAGGCGGTTAACCATCACCAAGATGTTCTCCCCCCCCTGAAATGCTTTTTGATCAATCACCAATCACTAGTTTCTATTTCTCAGAACATAGTAAAATATTCATATGATTGAATAATATCATTCTTAATAATTAGAATAATTAACATTAAGATGTTACCAATGATTAATCCAAATAAGTAAGAAGATATTCTACCTCCTTCCCCATAACGCATCCCTTCTCCTCCGAAAAAACTTAAAATACCAATTCCGTTGACGATTCCATCGATTATCCATTGATCAAAAAAACAGATAGATTTACTTAATATCCGTGTACCTTCAATAAATATCACATTATACAGGTTATCAATATAACCACGATAATATGACCAATTAGATAAGGAATTGAAGAAATAACCCAAAAAATCTTTTGTCTTGGGATCAATTTCTTTTCGCAAATCTCGTGAAGAGACTGGACCGTAGATAAAGAAAGAGATAGAAACTCCTACCAATGCTATGCTAACCGAAGGTATTGATTTTAGAAAAAAGTCTACCAAATTTTCAGAATTATCTTTATGAAACGAATCGGTGAGAGGAGCTAGCAAATCGGATAATAAGTCTGAATTGATTCCTTTATGGGAAAAAGGAACTCCTATAAATCCAATAAATAGTGTTGGTATTGCTAGAGAAATAAGAGAAAATAACATCGAGTTGTCTGATTCATTGGGATATAAAATATTTTCGTTTCTTATCTCCTTATTTCTTGAAACAAAAGCATCTTCTGAGATTTCATTCGGATTATCAGATCCTTTAAAATCTGAAAGAACATTAAATGATTTTTCAATATTTAGAGACTTATTTTTTATTCTTCTATCCGGTAGAGAAAAAACATTTTCTGGAATTTCATAAAAATCACCAGTTGGATCGGAAAAAGATGTATAAGAATTATTTGAAAAAACTTTATCTCGTTCACTAAGGGTTTGAAGATTCCCCCAAATAGACTTATAAGATACAGATTTATCAGTATCTTTATATGGTAAATTACCACGGAAATCTCCCTCGAAAGTGACGAAATACATACGGAACATGTAAAACCCGGTTAATCCTGCTGTACACCAGGCTATCCAACCCAAAGAAGCAGACGCTATCCAACTATCAACAAGAATTTCATCTTTGGACCAAAAACAAGCAAAAGGTGGAATGCCACATAGAGAGAGTGTACCTAAAAGAAAAGTAGTTCCAGTTATTGGCATATACTTTCGCAAACCACCCATAAAACTCATATTTTGACTTTTCTCGGGGGAATACCCAACAATAGGTTCCATCGAATGAATAACTGAACCAGATCCAAGAAATAATAAAGCTTTGGAATAAGCATGTGTTATGAGATGAAATGAAGCAGCTCGGTAAGAACCAATCCCTGGGGCCAACATCATATATCCTGGTTGAGACATAGTAGAATAAGCTAAACCTCTTTTAAGATCTTTCTGAGCGAGAGCTATCGTAGCTCCCAATAAAGCTGTTATCCCACCGACCCAAGAAATAATATTCATTGTGAAAGGTAAAGCTTCGAAGAAATGGAACATTCGAGCCACAAAAAATATTCCTGCTGCTACCATTGTAGCTGCATGTATAAGAGCTGAAATTGGAGTAGGTCCCTCCATTGCATCGGGTAACCATACATGAAGTGGAAATTGTGCAGATTTAGCTGCTGGACCTAGAAATAATAAAAGAGCACACATATTTGCGAGGAATAAATTAACCCCATTACTATCAATTAGCTCATTAAACCGTTCAGATAAACTGTGGATGTCGAAACTACCTGTTATCCAATAGGTACCCAATATACCCAATAATAATCCAAAGTCTCCTACACGATTTGTTATAAAAGCTTTTTGACAAGCATTAGCGGCACTGGGTCTAGAGAACCAGAAACCTATTAATAAATAAGAACACATTCCAACTAATTCCCAAAAAATATAAATTTGTACTGGATTGGGACTAAGAACTAAACCTAACATGGAAGCAGTGAAAAGACTGAGATAAGCAAAAAATCTTACATATCCCTGGTCATGGGACATGTAACTGTCACTATAAATCATAACCAAAATCCCTACGCTCGTAACTGATACCAACATTGTAGAAGTAAGCGGATCAATCAAAAAACCTATTTGTAGAGAAATATCTTTATTAAAAAACCAAGACCATATTAATTGGTGGTTAGGATTGCCCCTAATCTGTTGCCAGAAAATAGAGAAAGAAATAAACATGGCTATACCTAGCAAAAATATACTAATGATAGCACATATACGACGAAGACTTTTAGTTGCTTTTGGGAAGAAGAATAATCCCAATCCTACTGACATAGAAGCTACAAATGGACATACAGGGACAATCCAAATATTTTTATATAATAGTTCCATAAACCTATTAGAATTAAATTAAACCTTAATTTCTCTTTCTCTCTCATCCACGTTCAAGTTGTCTTATTACAAATTGGAGTTCCAATATATTAGAAATGGAAAATCTATTCCATCTGGAGAAAAAATACACCCCAAATTTTTTGAAGTTTTTTTTTTTATTCAAGGAATAGAATATTCAAAAAACTTGTTTCTTCGTTGATCAAAAGAATATATGAGATAATAATATTCTAAAATCTATTTAATTACTTATTTCTCGAGTTTAGCTATTTAGATTCGAAATCATCCGATTCTTATATATAATCCCTTTAGTAATATTTTAATCAGAACCAATATCGTAATGAGTACATACGCAATAATTGACACCGGGGGTGAACAGTTACGGGTAGAACCTGGTAGGTTCTATGATGTTCGTTATTCCGCATCATTAAAACCTAAGATATTAGCCCCGAATACCAAAATATTAATATATCGAATATTATTGATTTGTAATGAATCCACAATAAATCTTGGACATCCCTGGTTAGAGAATGCAATCGTTAGGGGAAGAATTTTACACCCTTCCTTCGGGGATAGAATAACAATATATAAAATGCATTCTAAGAAAAAAACGAGACGTAAGTTAGGATATCGACAAGATTTAGTTCGATTTGTAGTGGATTCTATCTGTTTGAATGGAGAGGAATTATAGAATCGAATAATTTGTATCCATTATACATCGAAATCATTAATAGAATAATTTTTGAGGGAGTGGAAATAAGAACTCTCTCTAATTCTTTCAATTGAGAATCAGTTAATAGCTATATTATTAAGGTATTTCCCATTATGGCAGTTCCGAAAAAACGTACTTCCAAATCAAAGAAGCGAATTCGTAAGAGTGTTTGGAGAGAAAAGACTAAAAAAATTGCCTCAAAAGCTTTTTCTTTAGCTCAATCTATTCTAACTGGTCGTTCAAAAAGTTTTTATTACACAACGAACGAAAAAATATCTGAATCGACGGAATAATTATACACCGATGGATCAACTAATCCCCGGTATATCTTATTCCATCTGAGTAGATAGAGATGAAAAAATTATTATCTTGTAGCGTTTTATAAAAAAAAATTATTGAGAACAATATTCAAAATATATATATATTTTTTTTTTTGAATATTCTCTTCCTACAGACTAAATAACTATTCCTTTGATAAATTCATAGAAGATGGTATAACTAAACTACTTGTTTGTTATTTTTCTTCCTCACCAATCTCGGGAGTATAAATCTCCCGGGAGAATATGAAGATATTGCATATTCTTATTCTGTTCTTACATAAAATTCTTCAATTTTTGAAAAACGATAGGAAACTCATTCAATTATGATTAAAATTTTTCCATATATACTCCGTCGAGGAGATAGTATTCTTAATACTATTTCGGAATAGCGGGATTTGAACCCACGACCTCCATCACCCCAAGATGGCACGCTACCAAGCTGCGCTATATTCCGAAAGAAAAAGTTAAGAAAAAGGTTTTCTCGCTTCAAATTTATTGTTATATCATTGTAATATGATATTTCTTCTCGCGAGGGAATAAATATTGACTATCGATTATGGATTATGCTATTATCACTATTAAGCCGCTATGGTGAAACAGGTAGACACGTTGCTCTTAGGAAGCAGTGCTAACGCATCTCGGTTCGAATCCGAGTAGCGGCATTCTATCTCGATAAAACTTTCACTAATATCTTATAATTCTATTAATTATCTAATAAGATCTTTTTAATACTCATAGAATCTTATTAATATAGGAAATAGTAACTACGATAAATATTATTACGGAAAATATATTTGCTCACATCTCCTTCTTTCTCCTTTCCGTGGCTACTGCCTCTTATTGGGGAAATCTAGTTTATAAAACTGGGAAACTAAGTGATTTGGGAAAACAAAGTATAAAATTTGCTTTCATTTCTATAACAGGATTTTTGATAACCCGATGGGTTCATGCTAATCATTTACCATTAAGCAATTTATACGAATCATTTATGTTTCTCTCGTGGAGTTTCTCTCTATTGCATATAAACTTGGAACTGAAAAGTCGGAATAATGATTGGTTGGGCGCAATTACTGCACCAAGTGCCATGTTAACGCACAGCTTTGCTACTTTAGGTCCTCCCAACGAGATGCAACAATCTACAATGTTAGTACCTGCTTTACAATCTCATTGGTTAATGATGCATGTCAGTATGATGATATTAAGTTATGCTACCCTTTTATGTGGATCCCTGTTAGCAATAACTTCGCTAATTATTACACATGATAATACAAATAAATCTATAGTTAGTACTAATACCAAATTCTTTCTATTATTCTTTCCCCGCGAAAGAAATAGCTATTTATCCACACAAATAGAAAGTGATTCAAAAAACACTTTCTATTTGTTATCCAGAGATTTTCGTAAATGCCAATTGATTCAACAACTAGATCAATGGAGTTATCGTACAATCGGCTTAGGTTTTCCCTTCCTAACAATAGGTATCCTTTCTGGAGCCGTATGGGCTAATGAAGCATGGGGATCTTATTGGAGCTGGGATCCTAAAGAAACATGGGCATTAATTACCTGGCTTATATATGCAATTTATTTACATACTAGAATGACTAAAGGATGGCAAGGAAAACAATCTGCAACTGTAGCTTCTTCCGGATTCTTTATTGTTTGGATCTGTTACTTGGGTGTCAATCTCTTAGGAATCGGTCTGCACAGTTATGGATGGTTAATTCGATAGTAAATCAATCGGGGTATTCAAAACTGATTAGACAGAAATAGTAATTTGATAGGGATTTTTTATAATACGATACGGACTTGAATACAGAAAAATCAATTTTTATTCTTTTTTTTTTTTTCGAATAATAAATTATTGAAAAAGAATGATTTGATAATTAATAGTATTCACTTTTTAAAAATCTCATTGAGACTGATTATTCAAATCAAGAACAAAAATTTTCTGAGAAAAAAACTCCCATTTATCTCTCTAAACAATTGACTGGGGGAAGGAAAAAATACAATGATATAGAAAGTTATACTTTTCTAATATTCTATAGAATCCACTAATATTGAGATAAAATATATTCTACCTCACTATTCCATAGAGATAATACCAGATTGGGATAAAGACCAATACCTATTATTGGTAATAAAAGACAGAGTGAAATAAAAATCTCTCGTGGTCCAGAATCTATAAGAGATAAAGCTAGGGTATTAGGAATCTTATATCCATAAAACATTTGACGTAACATGGAAAGCAAATAAATAGGAGTTAGTATTATCCCAATTGCTTCAATTATTGTAATTAATATTTTGAAAGTAAGCGAATAGTTTTGACTAATAACAATCCCCAAGAATACCATTAATTCTGCCACAAAACCACTCATACCCGGCAATGCCAGAGATGCGAGTGAAAAAATACTAAACATGGTGAATAATTTAGGCATTGAGATAGCTATTCCGCCTAGTTGATCGAGGAAAAGAGTACGTGTCCTGTCATAGCTTGTTCCGGCTAGAAAAAAGAGTGCTGCACCGGTCAATCCATGAGAAATCATTTGTAATATAGCTCCATTAAGACCTATATTTGTTAGAGAACCAATTCCAATCATAACAAAACCCATATGAGAGACAGATGAATAAGCTATTCTTCTTTTTAGATTACGTTGATTCAATGAGATTAAAGATGCATAAACAATTTGAACTGCTCCAAACATTACCATCCAAGGAGCAAATATGGCATGAGCATGAGGCAACAATTCCATATTAATTCGAATCAATCCATATCCCCCCATCTTTAAGAGGATTCCTGCTAAAAGCATACATGTACTATAATGTGCTTCTCCATGAGTATCTGGCAACCAAGTGTGAAAAGGGAAGATTGGTAATTTCACCGCATAAGCTATCAAAAAACCTGAATAAATAATTATTTCTAATGCTATGGGATATGACCGAGTTGCTAGGGATTGAATATCAAACGATGGTCCATTGTTTCCGTAAAGGCCTATTGTTAAGGCTCCGATTAGGAGAAAAATGGAACCACCTGCTGTGTACAAAATAAACTTTGTGGCCGAATATAGACGTCTTTTTCCACCCCACATAGATAAAAGTAAGTAAATAGGAATTAATTCCAATTCCCACATGAAAAAAAAGAGTAAAATATCTTGAGAAGCAAATAATCCTATTTGACCGCTGTACATTGCTAACATCAAAAAATGAAATAATCTTGTATTTCGTGTGACTGGCCAAGCTGCTAAAGTTGCTAGGGTGGTGACAAAGCCTGTTAATAAGATAAGCCCCATGGAAAGACCATCAATACCTAATCTCCAATGAAAATTAATAAGATCTATCCAATTATAATCTTCCTCTAATTGGAGAGATTGATCGTTGATGCGGAAATGACAACAAAAGATATAGGTTATTAAAAGGAATTCTATTATACAAATACCTAAAGTATACCATCGAATAATTTTATTTCCTTCATTAGGAAATAATGGGATCAATAAGCCGGCACATATAGGTAGAAGAACAATTATGGTTAGCCAAGGTAAACTGCTCATGGAGGATATAAGAGACTTTAATATAAGACCCATACTAAATCTGTATGGGTCTTCTTATGAAACAGAAGAATGTAGTAATCTTTTTCTTTCTATCAAAATTTGCTTAGTAAGCTAGACCCATACTGCGAGTTGTTTCAGCTCCTAAATAAACACGTACGCTCAAAAAATCTGTTGGGCAAGCCGATTCACATCTTTTACAACCCACACAGTCTTCTGTTCTAGGAGCAGAAGCAATCTGATTAGCTTTACATCCATCCCAAGGTATCATTTCTAAAACATCTGTTGGACAAGCTCTTACACATTGGGTACAACCGATACATGTATCATAAATCTTTACTGAATGCGCCATTGGATTTATACTCCTATTAATCTTAGATATCGAGAAAACTAACTATTGATATCGAAAGAACTAACTATTCCGAAATAAATTTTATCCCTATCGTTAAAAACTAGTAGATTGGAACAAGAACAAATTGTCTAATCTTGGTCCTTATTTCAGATACTATTAATATAACAATTGAACTGTTATGAAATTTCCTAATATATATTATGCAAAAAAATATCTCTATCTTCATCCGTTCGAATAATCAAGTAAATAATACGATTAATTGAATGAATGAAAGGGATTATTTATTATGGATCTATCTAAGGACATAAGATCATTAATTACCATTTTAACAAATTAAATTGATCAATACGAGTTGATTTTCTATTGCGATAGATGATTAAAATGATAGATAATCCGATAGCAGCTTCAGCAGCTGCAATAGCTATCACAGAGATAGAAAATATTTCTCCTTTTCGTTCTTGGGTATCGAAATAATTAGAGAACGTTACAAAGTTTATATTAACTGCATTAAAAATTAGCTCTAGACACATAAGTGCTCGAATCATGTTTCGACTTGTGATTAATCCGTAGAAACCAATACAGAAAAGATAAGCACCTAAAATAAGTGCGTTTTCAATCATAAGAGATTAACTCCTTAGACTAGTTTAGTAATTGGGATGAAGAAACAGATTCATAGAAACATTTTTAGTAACTAAAATAGAGATAAATCCTCTTTAGATTCCGAAGCTTTATTATCATCTATTTCTACTATCCCTTCCTGACGGGCTATAGTGATTGCTCCTATTAGAGCAACTAAGAGAAGGATGGAAAGAAGTTCGAATGGAAGCAAAAATTTAGTTAATAATTGGGACCCAATAAGCTGAACATCAGTTGTCAAACCTTGTTCCACAAACTTCGTTGATTGTTTAGTCATATATATCTCAGACCATGATGCATCTGGAATCATTATAGTCAATAATATGAAGAGACTTGTACAGACTCCTAAAGTAATATTATCCCCTACATTTGAGAATGAAAAAAGAGTTATATTCTTTGGTTTATTAATTAACATTACAGCAAATACAATTAAAACATTTACAGCTCCTACGTAGATCAATACTTGAGCAGCAGCTACAAAATCAGCATTCAGTACAAGATATAGAAGGGATATACAGATAAAAACTAGTCCCAATAAGAGTGCAGAATAGACTATATTGGTAAGTAATACCACTCCTAAACTTCCTAAAAGGATACCTAATTCTATAATTACTAAAATAACTTTATGGATTGGTTCGGGTAAAATCATTTCATCTAATCATTCAAATTTTTTCTATTCAGATAAAAATATCTGGTAATAATGAGATGTATATCTCTTGCAAATCTCTTTTATTTCTTTTTATCTCTTCAAAAATATTCAATCCATCTGCTAGAAACATATCCGCTATAACGAAGAATATCTTGATGAAAATAGTAATAAGAAATAACTGGAGAAGAAAAAGACTCGCCTGAGTCTTTTTCCCCCTCGTCAGATTAAGATTTTATCTAAAAATTAGTAACACTTCTTGAATCAGGATGTCCTTCCATAACTCCTTTGGATAAATAATTTAAACCCGAAACAGTTTGAGTTGTAGGATCTTGAACTACCGATACGGGTAAACGTCCTAAAGCAATTTGATCATAATTCAATTCATGCCGATCATAAGTCGAAAGTTCATATTCTTCTGTCATTGACAAACAATTTGTTGGACAATATTCGACACAATTGCCACAAAAAATACAGACTGCAAAGTCAATACTATAATTTTTTAACTGTTTTTTTCTAACACTTTCCTTCAACTCCCAATCAACGACAGGTAAATTGATTGGACACACACGAACACATACTTCACAAGCAATACATTTATCGAATTCAAAATGAATCCGTCCGCGAAATCGTTCTGATGGGATCAGTTTTTCATACGGATATTGAATAGTCATAGGTAATCGATTCATATGGTCTAATGTAACCACAAAACCTTGACCAATATATCTTGCAGCTTGTATTGCTTGTTGACTATAACTTCGAAGCCCATTCACCATAGCGAACATGAGGTAGATATCCTTGAATAATTAATTGAATCTTTTCTATCTCTGAGTTCTTTACGTGTCAAAGAAATCTATGAGCATGATTCAGAAGATGATATAGATACAATCTATTAATCTAATAATAGAATTTGAAAAGAAGCTGTTAACAGTAAATTTCCCAAAGCGACGGGCAGAAGAAATTTCCAACCAAGATCCAATAGTTGGTCTATTCTTACTCTCGGTAATGTCCATCTCGTCATGATAGAGACGAATAGGAATAAATAAGCTTTAGTTAATGTGATGATAATACCTATTATTGCATTGATAATATCAAAAGTTCCATTAGTAAGAATCCAAGTGAGTTGATTGGAAGTTGGTAAGAATGGAATTGATAAATCCCATCCTCCAAGATAAAGTACTGTTACAAACAATGAAGAAACTAATAGGTTTAGATAAGAACCAACATAAAATAGACCAAATTTGATACCTGAGTATTCTGTTTGGTAACCTGCTACCAATTCTTCTTCCGCTTCCGGTGGATCAAAAGGTAATCGTTCACACTCTGCCAACGAAGAGATGAAAAAAATTAGAAAACCTATAGGTTGACGCCACAAATTCCATCCTAAAAGACCATATTTAGACTGTGCATCAACTATATCAACTGTACTTAAACTGTTGGATAAATATAGTCGATGGTATTAATGATATTACCATCTCTACTTCAAAACCGTACATGAAATTTTCACTTCATACGGCTCCTCAAAGGTTATTAAGAATGACTTTGTATCAAAGAATTATCATCTTATGAAATGATTAAAAGTATTCTGGGATTAACCAAAGAGATTCTGTTTGCTAGAAGAAATAATAGCTTCTGAATCTATCTCAACCTTTCTAATTTTCTAGTACTTCAAATTCAAATATAGTAAAAATTTTGGTAGAATCAATAGAATTCTTTTCTTAATAAAGTCTTTCTCTATTTGTAAAGAACGACTAATTAGGTATAAAAAATATTACATATTGGGACAAATATTTAGAAATAATATGATTATTTCACTAATCTTTTAAAAGATTTAGGTAATTATTGAAAGGATTACTTCGTTCCAGATAGTCATTGTTTTAGTAGATAGGAATATACTTAAGATTGGGGTTATAAGGAAGTACTACTTAGTCATCTCTACCAATGCCAAGTCCTTATCCATTAAATATCTTAAAACTGGAAGAAAAAAAATATTTATTCATCTGTTTCACCAACCTCTTGTGTATCTTTGTGTTCCTGGCCATCTACTATTGCTCGATTTTTAGTATGATTGTAGAAGATTCATAATTATCTTCTGCCCCCGCGTCAGGTTTTCACAACTCCTGGGGTACACAGTTTTCACTGGTTGTGCATGCTTTCACTCCTGTACATAGAGGATGGGGCTTAATTCTATCACTGCAATACGCTGTTTAATTTCACCCATATGACTATCTAGTTGTTTACTTGGAGAAAGAGAAAAAAAAATTATACTAAATTTTTTTTTTTTTTCAACGAATCGCACGTAGAGATATAGATAATACGCATAGAGCTAAAGGAATTTCATAACTGATAGATTGAGCAGCAGCTCGAAGACCACCTAAAAAAGAATATTTATTGTTTGAACCGTAGCCTGCCATAAGAAGTCCAAGCGGAGCAATACTTGAAACAGCAATCCAGAAAAATACACCTATACCCAAATCAGCTAAAATTATGTGTTTCCCAAAAGGTATTACTAAATAACTTAAAAATACTGGTATGACTACTATAGCGGGTCCAACGTTGAATAACCAAATATCACCTCTTGCGGGAATAACATCTTCTTTCAATAGGAGTTTGATTCCATCTGCCAAAGCCTGAATAATTCCCAAAGGTCCGGCATATTCGGGTCCAATACGTTGTTGTATTCCTGCCGATATCTTTCGTTCGAGCCATACAATAACTAATACTCCTAGTGTAACTCCTACTATAGTAGTGAGAATAGACACTATAATCCAAATTAATTCAAGAAATTCTTTTGATAATTCCGATTCAGAGAAGAGTATAATACCTTGTTTTTCAACACCTGTTATATCAAGTACCATCTTAACGATCAACCTCTCCCATAATAATATCGATACTACCCAATATTGTCATAATATCTGCTAATTTCATTCCTTTCACCAATTGAGGAAGGATTTGCAAATTGATAAACCCGGGTGGACGAATTTTCCATCTCCAAGGAGAGACATTATCATCTCCAATTAAAAATATTCCTAATTCTCCTTTAGGAGCTTCTATCCGTACATAATGCTCCTGTTTGGGTAACTTAAAAGTAGGGGAAGATTTCTTACTAATAAATTGATAGTCAAAATCATTCCATTCCGAATCTTTTTGTTGATTAAGGCGTCGAGCTTCCAAGTTTTCGTAAGGGCCTCCTGGAATAACTTTCAAAGCTTGTTGAATAATTCTTACAGATTCTCTCATTTCTCCAATTCGTACCAAGTAACGAGCTAATGAATCCCCTTCTTTCTGCCATTGAATTTGCCAATCTAATTCATCATAGCATTCATAATGATCTACTTTACGGAGATCCCATCGAACTCCTGAGGCTCGTAGCATAGGTCCTGATAAGCCCCAATTTATTGCTTCTTCCCTACCAATAAAGCCTACACCCTCTACTCGTTTTAAAAAAATGGGATTATTCGTAATAAGCTGTTCATATTCATCAACTTTTGGTAAGAAATAATCGCAAAAGTCTAGACATTTGTCTACCCAACCGTAGGGAAAGTCTACAGCAACTCCTCCAATACGAAAATAATTATGCATCATCCGCATTCCCGTAGCAGCTTCGAACAAATCATATATCATCTCCCTTTCTCTGAATATATAAAAGAAAGGAGTTTGTGCACCAACATCAGCCATAAAAGGTCCTAGCCATAATAAATGGGAAGCAATGCGGCTTAACTCTAACATAATTATTCTTATATAACTGGCTCTCTTTGGTATTTGGATATTGGCCAATTTCTCCGGTGCATTCACTGTTATTGCTTCCGTAAACATGGTGGCTAGATAATCCCATCGTGTTACATAAGGAAGATATTGTATAATCGTTCTGTTCTCAGCAATCTTTTCCATTCCTCTATGGAGATAGCCTAGTATCGGTTCACAATCAATGACATTTTCACCATCTGAAGTAACAATCAATCGAAGAACACCATGCATCGATGGATGCTGAGGACCCATACTTACTATCATGGGATCTTTCTTTGTAGCAAGCATGGTCATATTTTAATTCCCCTTTCATATATTCTATAGGGTTAGCTTTCGTAGAAAGAAATAGTAAATTCTTATTAAGAATGTAATGTTCATACATCGAAACGGAAGTAATAAGATCTATGTAATCCATTTAACGAATTTTAAGTCCACGAATACCTAATTTATTTATTAAGTTTTCATAACAATTTATATCGTTCTTGGATAGGTAAACTAAAAGGCGTTTGCGTCTTCCCAGCATTTTCCACAACCCCCTTTGGGATGAATAGTCTTTAGAATGTTGTTTCAGATGGGAGGTAAGTTTGATAACTTGATTAGTTAAATGATATATTTGAAATTCAACAGACCCTGTTTTTTTTACAGGGCCTGATGACGAATGAAGAGATATCTTTTTATTCATAGAAATATTTGTTCTTAAAAAAAAAAAAAAGAGATTATTCAATAACGAAATAGAATTAATTATTGAATAGTTCTAAATAAATAATAATATAAATTTTATGGAATATTATTCCGAAGGATTTACAAAAATTAAGCAATTATTATATGTTTCATTGAAATTACTCATTCATTGATGAAACATATAACAATTGCTTTTTCGACTCAAAACGGAGGATACATACGAATTCTTAGCATGGTGAATCGACTTCCATTACTCGTATTAAACCAGAATCTGTTCATGCAAGCTAAGTCCTCTAGCCGATGAATAGGCCAAAGAAAACGTTTAATAAATTGATTCTGATCCGGAGGAAGAGTTTGAGTCCTCTGGACGTTCCTCATCCAAGGTTCAATTTTTGTATATCTCTCCTCTAGGATTAAGGATCTTAAAACCCGTAATTCCCGACGACGTCTTGGAAGTAACAGATCTTCAAGGTTATACCAATGAACAAAATCTTGTTTATCATTTTTATCATTAATGAGTGATAAACGTGGTATACATTGACTAAATATATCTCCATCTATTCTTCTTTCGAATCTATCTATAAATTTTAATAAAGTACTTACCATTTTGTACATCAATATTTGATCATCCAATACTTTTGGTAGACGATGTGATGAAATAGTTAGAAATTGATCTAATACCTTCTTTTTAGACTCTGTAAAAAATAGATTCAATAGATTTACATCTATTTTCATTTCACGACAGAACCCAGTAAGATCTTGTTGATTTTCAATTACACTTAAAAGAGATGCTAGATCTTTTATTCTTTGCATTCTACTTCCTAATTCTTTAGATCTCCACCTCCATTGGAATAGATAGTAATGATTCTTTCTTTCTTTGAGAGATAATTCTTCTGATTTAATCTTCTGTCTCTCATACCGATAACTCATTCTCAATTTCTGAGATTTCTCGCTTGGAGGTATTTTATTCCTCTTTTGCAGAATAGAATTCTTAGGTACAAATATTGTTTCCGTACCATATTTATCCGTTTCTTCAATAAATTCTGGAAATAACCATAGCATTAGATTGAAATCTAAATCATTCTTTTTTTCTTTTTGTGGATATGAGATATTCTTCTTCTTCTCCCCAAAACTTCGTATCTTTTTAATACGATTCACAGCTAGTATCTCTTCCTTTGTATTTTCTTTCCAGATCGGCAGTTTCTTAATCTCTGAATTTTTAACAGAATCAACAAAACTATATAAAAGAGTATTATATTTATAACGTTTATTAAAATTATTGATTCGTTGTTTCAAAATAGGGTTTCTTCTATAAATAGAATGTGTATCTCGTTCGTTGTAAGAGACATCTTCATTCTTTTTATCAAAAGATACACTATTTATTTTCCAATGTCTATTAACTTCAAACCTCCATTTTTTTGGTGCTATTTGGGACCAGAATTCTGAAGATAAATTATATTTTCTGAAACGACGTAACCATTCATTCCAGTCTTTTTCACTAAAATTTTGGGGTTCTTTAATAATCCCTTGTGTAATTAAAATATCTTCAATATCCTCAGAAATAATAGTCTCTATGTCCGATAAATAATTCCCTGATTTTAATTCGTTCCGCTCAGGATATTCCTTCAATATCCAACTATGTTCTTTCAACGATTGTACTAAATAATTCAAATCCAATTTGGTTGTTTTTGTTCGCCACAACCTATCCAGTATATACGCGTGAGAAATTGAATTTATAGACTTATTTCGATCCGCTGGAAAAATTTTTACATTCCCATCTGAATGTGTATGTTGTATCTTATTAAAATTTTCGAAAACATCTTTTAGTAGTATTATTAATTGGATATTGAACCGGAGGAAAGAGATGGAATGATTATAAATCTCTCTATTCAATTTCTTGGGAATAATTCTTAATAAATAATATCCTCTTCGAATTAATTGTGCATTTGTTCTACGAAGTCTTAAAATCCTTTGTTGAGTTTGAACCAATTGCTTTTTCAGTATCAATTCAAAAATATTAGAATATTGATTATCTTTCTCTTTCGATCCGATTTTTGTTTCTATTCTATGAAGAAAAGATTGTTGAATAATTCGTTTCGTACCATCATTTGTTGGGATTAACGAATTATTGAATTCCCGAAGATTTTTTTGAGTCTCAAATTCTGGTTGATCTTGAATATCTGGCGACAAGTTTTCAATAACATTGGGCGCAATATCAATATTTACTTCTTTTATTTCTTGATTAGTTATTTTTATTTCCTGATTAGTTATTTTCTCTTTCGTTACTTGCGTATCAATGGATTGAACACTAGATCTATTTGTTTCGTCCAATCGATTGGTTCGAATATATCTTTCTGGAAGATTATTAAATTCTTTGTAAATAGATGATAAATTCGTTAGTTGGATTAAATTGGAACAAAGCTGAGATATTTGTCTAGTCCCCAATGATATATTATTTCTCAAATTTTTTATCAATTTTTTTCTAACAGGTTTCCAAAAAGAAGGTTGTTTTTTAATAGTCCCAAAAGGTAAATTTGTTTGAAATCCCCAAGCGGTTAAATAACTAAAAGTCACTTTTTGTTGTTTCGAGATATTTTTTCCTATCAAATTACTATCTCTAACGGATTGAGAATGTATATCCCCTTCGGTTCGTTTTAATCGTTTCACCTTTTTCTGAGTATGCCAAGGTTTTAATTGAAAAGGATATAAAATTTTTATCTGAAGACCTTCTCGCAACCAACGACCAGGTAATTTGGTGTCTGAAAATTCATTACCATCATAGGTACACTTTATGTGAATTTCTCGATTCCATTCAGTCCAATCTTCAGCCCATTCAGGAAATTGGAATAATAAGATACGACCAATATTTTTACCTATTATTAATATAGGCAATTTAACATACTTTCTAAAACTTGATTGAAGAACTAATAATAAACTTCTTCCACTTTGGGCGAAGTAAAAATCTAATCGAGCTGCTAATGCTAGACGATCAGCCTTCGATCTCGTAATGTTCCTCGAAGAAGACAGTAATCCCCCGATCTGGATCGTGTTTGTTTCACCTTTCCTCGTTTCTATAATTTTCAAAGACGATTCCGGGATAGTAGGTGTCTCCATTATCCTTAAAAAGAAAGGAGAGTGTGCTTTATGTTGCAACATTTTCCATATCAGTATTTTACGTCTTCGAGGCCGTAAAGATCCTCTTAGTATTCTTCGACGAAAATCTGACTGTTTTGAAAATCGTTTCACAACTCTTCTTGTTTTTAGTTTGGTTTTCGTGACACTAATTCCCACATTTTTTACTTTCCTCTGACGAACATCGTTAGTCCCACCTACAACATCGAATCGATTAGCTTTTATTATTAAAGTGTATCGAGGTAAGTCTTTTTTAATTTCCTGGATGTGAGGCAATAAAGATATTGCTTGTGCTATGGAAGAGAAATCTCGTAGTTTAGTAAAATCGGTTGAAAATGCATCGAAAAAAGAAGACCAATTTGAACTATTAGTTTCGTCTTTCAAATGAATAAAAAATAAAGCTTGTTCTACAGGAGGAAGTTTGAAAACATGTTCCCAAGTTATATATACTGTGTTATGCTTAGTTTTCAAGAAATTGAGTTCATTGAAAAGCTTTTTAATTTGCTTGTCCTTAGATTTCCCGAACATGAACAAGAATGTTCGTTGACCACTTTTAGGTAACAAATCCCAAGGTAAAGGAAAAAATTTACGTTCTAATCCCTGATATTGAGTAGAAATCCAATCTTTTAACTTATTTTGATATTCCTTCTTATATTCCTCTCCGAGATCTTTATTCTGATAATCCTTTCTCAAATCTATTATATCGGGCAAAAGCCAAGGTGACTTCGATAATGGAATTCTAGTGCGGGATAAGCTGCTTAGAAAAGGATCATAAATTTTAGCTAATTCCTGTCCGTTACTGTTACATAAGCCAGTCCTCTTTTCTATTATTTTCTGAATATCAGAACCATTTTTTAAAGATTCGATCCGATCTCTTAAATCATTGTTTAAAGTATTTCTTCGTTCTAGTCTATCACCAATCCATTCTTTGTAAAAATCATCCGATGACATAAATTCATTTGAATCTTTGAAAGAATTCTTTAATTGTTTTTCGGAAATGAATAAACTAGGCAGATATGTAAAAGATATTCGTTGTTTACCATCAGTTACACATTTGTTAAAGAAATAATCAGATACTTGTTTTTTCACCAAACTATTATGACTGATTCGACTATTTTCAATATATCGTAATGGTCGATTCCATCTCGATCGATCAAAAAAATTATTAGGCCATGGTAAAAAAATCCATAATAGATCTTCCGGGTTCTTTTTCAATCTCTGATCATATAATGTAATTTCATTCAAAAATTTCTTAGACGTAAGGGGTACTGGAGCCCGACCCAGATGTAAACACAAGGAAATTAAAATAATAATACTAAAAGTTCGGTATAGAACGCGCTTAATCAAAAGATAAAGTATAGGTGCATCATGTTCTATTCGTACCAGAAGTAATTTTGCTAAATTAATGAATAAGAGATTACCACCTAACCAACCTAAGAGACTACTTATTATGAATAAAAAATTATTACTATACCGATAAAGAACTACTTGTACTAATCGGAATAATACAGGACTTGGTAAAAGAAAAGGATTTAATAATTGAAATATTAAACTATCTAAGAATATAGTACGAAGTCGCGGATCACTTATTGAACTGATATGACGTAGATTTTTATAATTTAGTAAATATTTTGTTCGAAACCAATGAAAGAACATATATGGGAGAACTAGCAAAGTTATAAGATGTGGTTTCACCAATAGAATATACAGAGGTGAACAGTATATTGATAAATATATTAACAACTGTCCAATCATTAAACCACTTACAGCTACTGTACCACCAAGATTCCCTTCCAATAGAAAAGATCGTATTGAAAAGATCTGAGAAGGTCCAATCGGCAATGTAGTAAGAAATCCGTAATAGATTCCAAATAATACAGCTGGACCTATCCACATCGGTAACGAAATTTGTGATACAGAAGACAACAATTCAATGCTTTCTATGGGCATAGGAATTATTTATAATCTCTTTATTATATTGTTATTATATTGAATTTCTATTATATCGAATAGAATCGAATAGATTTTTCAAACTATTCATATACAAGATACCATTTTTTTCAATATTTATCAATAGTTTTCTTAATCACAAAGAGAATATCTTTTGATTAAGAACTAGATTTTAGTAAAAGTTGTTTCTATCAATAGATGATACGAAGTTATTTCCTTTCAGGGTTTATTTCAAATTATCGTCGGTTGCAATAAGTTTGTCCAACCCAAATGTTCCAAACTATTGTTACGTCGTAAAGGACGGGTAACAAGTTCAAGCACATCTTTTGCATTGGTAAATCCATGGATTTGAGCGAAAGTAAATTCAACGGACCACTTTGTATTAATTCCTCTTGCTTCTAATGGATTAGCGTGAGCCATTCCAGTAATGGCCAAATCAGGTTGTAATTCACGCATACGCTGTATTTGGTTATAATTGTCTGGTTTTTCCACAATGCGTGGCATCGGTATATGCATCTTCTTACAAGTATCTTGTAGAAGAGATAATTCAGCAGCTTGATATCGTTTGTCCATATATGGGATACCTATTTCATAAACGATCATCCCACATCTGATTAAGAATCTAGCTAAAGATACTTCTAACAAATTATCTCCCATAAAAAATACAGATTTTCCACGTAATAAATCAAGATAATCTTTTAAATTATTCCAAATTTGGGTTTCTCTCTCTTCCAAACCTTGGGGTTTTATGCCGAATACGGAACAAATTTTTTCGATCCAAGCACGTGTTCCATCAGGACCAATAGGAAATGGTGCTCCAATCAATTTACACTTTCTACGTCGCATTAAAGTTGTTGCTGTACGACTCAGAAATGGATTGACACCACAGACATAAACTTCCTCACCTAATGAAGGCAGTTCGGTGTATCTCTGAGCTGGCAACCAACCCGAGACTCGAATAGATTGACGTTTTAATTCCGAATCGAGTTGAGAAGCAACTGTCGAAGGTACAGATCCAAAAAGAACTAAAGGAGGATGATTTGGTGATTTAAAAGTCTCGTCTCTGTTTCGTTCTGAATAAACAGATAATATTTTTTTTTCAGTTTCATCTTCTTCATCAACCCAAGATTTATATTCAGGACAACGATGTGTTATAGCAGCTAATACAGTATCTTCTCCCTGAGTAAAGGCATAATCCAGTCCATTGGCTCTTGCTACTACAATTGGTATTCCAATTTCCGTCTCAACTTTTGGTGCTATACCTTCCAAATCCATTTTTATTATTTCCGTAGTGCATGTACCAATCCAGACAATAACACTAGGATTTCTATCTTTTTTTATATGAAGACAAAGTCTTTTTAATTCCTCATGGTCATTCAATTGAGCTGAGATATCTCCTTCTTCCAATTCTGCCATTGCATAACGGGGCTCTGCAAAGATCATAACTCCAAGAGCATTTTGTAAGAAATAACCACAAGTCTTAG